CTAGAACAATTAGACATTGAAAAACTATAAAGCAGCACAGATCAGGCTGGTATAATAAATAAAAGATCAAGGTGTTATTCACGCAAAATGACAGAAGGGAGAGGCATTTAGCGTCTACACTTTTAGCCAGGAAAAGGAAGTAAATGCTTGCGGACCCCCCCGCAATTATGAAATTAACGGTCGCTTCGCCTGGGTACCACCATAGATTATAAAAGAAAAATAGGAAATTTATAGACACAACTAGGAGGCTTGACCAAAAAAAAAGGAATGTACCACGATCTACCAAATGATAAGAATGCCTCTGAGATTCAATCATAAATCACTTTGCCTCGGTTGTATGTAAACCCCCCCTTCACCCCCACCCCCTAAAGTGGTAAAGAAGGGATGGGGTCTTATTTTCTTTCTATCTGACAGGACAAACAAATAGAATGGGATGGTTCTTTCATTGCATTGATAGAAGTTTAACTAGAAAAAGAAAGACTCTCTATTACTTCGAGAATAGAATCGTTGGTTTGACCGACGAACTACGGGGGAAAATAGGCGTTCTTTCTTTTATTTTCAGCTAGCATTTTTTGAAAGTCACAATTTCGGTTGCAAGTAAGTCTGGTTTAGGAAAACTTTCCGGTCGCGGATTAGCAATATGCGATCAACCTGCGCCTTTGATTTTAGGCCGAATTAGACTTAAAGGGCGCAGGTTGATCGCATATTGACCAATGGGGTTGCGGCTGCTTTCATTTATTCAACTTGACACGTGGGAAGGGCTTATTTGGATTCATTCCGCTTTACGTGATAGGCAGGCTCGGCTTGGTCTCGCTCCCTTCCCGCACGCCTGGACGATTGAGAGTCTCGAGAACCTTTCTGAACGTCCATGCGTTTCTAAAAAAGAGTATATCTTTCTTGTAGTGCCTTCCATTCCACTATTCTCTAATCGAGAAAGAATCTCTTCCGAGTCATAATGAGATTAAAAAACGATCCTTCCTTGGCCGTGTGGAACATGGATTAGCATTATGTCATTACTACAAGTGATCCCCCATCCAGGATTTGAAGAAATGAAAGTTGAGGACTTCGAGAAAAAATAGAATATGTTTCTTTCCATTCCTCGTGAGCCACTTATTTCTCCGAAACAAGAGATCAAAGTGCTTTTCCTCCTTTTTACCAATAAGTCGACGGCGTTACACCATTGGGATACTTCGAATAAAGTGGAGTACATATAGGATACACCGGTACTAAAACCTTTTCTCGATATATCTTCCAAACTGTTGGGGTCGTTGCGGGGCCTCAAATAGTTGTTCCCCCGGTGTGAAACCAGTTCGTTCCGTAGTTTAAGAATTCTGCTGATTCCAAGTACTCCATCTCCATCATTGAATATGGGAATATAAAAAGTAAAGAGGAGAAGGCATGACCAGAAGAATTGTGTGAAATAAGTGAATTTATCCAGTTGAGGCATGATGGATTGAGAATAAATGAATCCCTCCATACAGAAGGAGAGGCCTTCCAGTACGAGTAGTGAAGAACGAGACGAGAGAGAACTGGAGTTGATAGAGAGAGTTGGTTGTTGACCAACAGAAAGAAAGAAAGCATGGGAGAAAAGAAAGAAAAGAGAGGTTAGTTACTGCTCCTTGTTGTTCGGATCTTGACCGATCTATACGGGTAAGCCTAGCAATAGGCGGAGTTTTTCGTCTTTGAAGTGCGATAGGAACTCCCCGTATAGAAACGACCCCCTCCCGTTTTTCTCAAGATCGCGAATAAAATGGTTTAAAGTGCCTTCCATCAGATGCTTTTGAAAGGGATGGCGCATCGAATTGAGAGGTTCCACTTTTTCCTCGAGAAAATCATAAATAGCTTCTCGTATATCAGGATACGGTGAGATCTTTATGATATAGTCAATGTTGGGCTCGTTAAGAATTGTATTGAAAATGCTATTTTGTATTTGCACTTTTTTTTGCATTATATCCACACCTTCATTCTCATAGTCAATTCGTTCGAGAGGTTTGCACTATAATGGTTAGGATTTACCGAATTCGCCAAAATCTCTCTCACTTGGCGCTCGTAGTCCCCCTGGTTGAGTTGGGCGGGTATTCCATGAGCCAATTCGGCCTCCAGATCTCTTATGCGTTGAAAAAGATCGATTTCCGCCGGAGTGGATTGCACAGAAGGGGCAGCTTCCTCAGCAGAGGAAGCCCAAGATTCCAGAAGGACATCCATTTCCCGTGAATCTTCAATCCACGGGGATGATGGTCGGGAGTGGGTCACGACTTCTCCACTCGATACATTCAAATATAAAAAAGAAAACAAACAAAATACGTGAGAGATCACGTAAAGGCGAAGAGATGTTAAAAATAAAGAGATGAAAAAAACAGTCAAAATTTGAAGAAGAATGAAAACATACCCATACTTTAAATTTTTCCAGACAGACGAAAACCATCGAACCAGAAAGCACCAGCAAAGAATAAAAAGAAATAAAAGGACGAGATTAAGAGGCGTCATTCCTTCTGATCCTGGAAAACGTCCGAAAAAACCAGCAACGAAACAACTGACAAATAGTACCGAAGCTCGAGTACGGTCCGTGAGCCGTTTGTCTTCTCTACCATGACGAAAAAATTGATTTGATATAGGCATCGCTCTGCTCTTTCCTTTGTCTTTCCCCCCTTTGTTTGCCCTCTCACTAGTGGTTACTCCCGATCCGAAGCACCCCTTTTCCATTCATAGAGAGATCCAATCGTCAAAATCAATCAAACCCTGACTTCGGAGGAGCAAACTACTACGCAAAGGATGGCCCCCGGCATCCATCCAATGCATTCTTTTCGATACAGTACGGTACACTGAACACCAACCCAATCTCAATGATAAAAACTTATAAATAAGCAACCTCTATTCCGGACGCTTGCTTTCTTTGAACTCACTTTTTCATACTTGTTCGGAACGGCTCTACTAGAAATCGGTGCCCTATTAGTTAAGCTCTCCGTCAAGGCACTTTGGGCGAGATTTTTCGATCCGATCTTTCAATGAGGGAGCTTGCTAAAGAGACTCGAAGCAGTACATTTCGGAATGGAATTCAACTAACGACAGACGATCTACGTACGAAGGGACAGTCAATTGGTTGGTTCGAATCCAGCTCGTGGTGATAGCTGAGGGCCGAGGGAAGGTGCGAAGAGAGGGTACTCCTCCAACGAGTCTTCTTCCGACGGTTGATGTTACCAATCTTATCTTATATAAGAGAATTAGAAGGGGGGCTTAAGAGCTAAGATTCAGGGGCTTTTGACCAATAAATGAATGAAAGGCGGGGGCCGTGGAGGTAGTAGAGGATGTAGCCGATGGCGTGCTTATAGATGCAAGAGCGCTGAAGCTTCATCCCTACTTTATTGAAGCCGGGGTACAGCTCACTCCAGCGCTAACCAAGCATATCACGCACCTGATGTACGTGCCTGGCTTCGAGTACCCTTTTGAAAAGGTGCTTGCCGGGTATAATAATCTCTGTTTGCTCGGGGCGCAGTCTGAAACATTCGGTCGTGCATTGGAAGTAGCACAAAATATAGATCCGAATCTTTTTTTATTAAATAAATTGGAGGAGAAGGAGGGAGTGGGCGGATGAATGGGATAAGAGATCTTTCCTTGCGCTAGAGGGAACATCTTTATATACGAGATAAGAAAGGGTTGTTGCTCTATGTAGATGATATGCTCATTGGATCTACTAAGAAAGGTAAGCGTAGTGAATTTGAGATGAAGGATCTTGGTGAAGCCAAGAAGATACTTGGGATGGAGGTATAGAGCAGGTAAGCTTGAATCAAAGCGCTTACTTGAGGAAGGTCTTGCAACGCTTTGATGTTGGTGATAGTCGACCGTCCTCTAGCTCCTCATTTCCAATTAAGTGCATCTAAGCAAATGCGTTTGCTTCATTGATGTATGCTATGGGAGCTGACATCTCACATGCGGGGTGAGTAGATATATGAATAATCCGGGTAAAGTGTATTGGGAAGCCGTTAAGTGGATTTAGCGATATCCCGACTTCAAAAGGATCTTTGTGAAGGTTTTGTGGACTCCGATTATGCCGGACAAGAGAAGGTCTACAACCGGGTATGTGTTCACATTAGCGGGTGGAGCAGAGATCTATACTACAATCAACCGTGGCATTGTCTACTACCGAGGCCGGCCCTAACCGAGGCGGTTAAAGAGGGTACAAGGGTTGATGGATGATCTTGGAGTGGTGCTTGAAGGTGAAGTGTGACAATATGAGCGCTATCTTTCTAGCATGCCGTGATACAAATTCTTGAAGAAGGCGACATTCTAGTGGAGAAAGTCGACACCAAGGCCGATCCTGCACCAGGATAAGGCTCATTAAGGGAAGAAGTGGATCTCTTTGCTAACTATTGCCTCTCCTCTGGATCTTGTGCTGAAAGCTTTCAGAATGCAGCTTCTTCTAACTTCAAATCAACTCCCGATCCTCTGGTGCCAACTCCAGTGAGCTGAGCCATCTCTTTCATAAGAACCTAGGCAGTCAACCTAAACGAATCTCTATCCGATTGAAAGCTCTAGTCCAGCTAATACAAAGCTCTCTCTTGGGAAGAGCCAAAATGAACCTCCTTCTCCGCAACGAGACCTGAGTTCACTACTTCGGCCTATGACATCTTACTTAGGTAGCAGCAATACAATACCGATGAAATGCAGGACCGAAGGCGGAAGACTTAAAAATTCAGCTAGCTTCTCCGCAAAGACTTCCATCTGCCGAAAGACGTGGATTCAGCATCCAATCCATATCAAAAGTCCGGTTGATCCAGCTATTGAACACTCTATCAAGCTTTTCTCGTACTTGCAATGGCGGATGCAAGCTTGATCGGAGAATCCGTGGCGTGGTAGCTTCTTTCTGTTCCAAAGCAGCTGCTCATGAATGTGAATGAGTTTGATAAGAGAAAGAGTAGACGTCGAATTGAGAGTTTATGCCTATATCCCCCCGATCGGGCTTAGAGCATTTCTTCTCGACTTTGAACTGCAAGGTAGAGCTTTAAGCCTTCTCAGGTTTGCCTTGTGCGTCTGCTCGGCCCGGATGACGCATGACTACTCAGCTTTTCTAAGCAGCACGGTTAGCTTCCGGCAAGCGAGTCTCAATCGTCCCGAGTGTGCTTTCTCACATCTATCGGGGACTGGCGAAAGTCAAAGAAAAGGTGGAGGCAACAAGCTCAGTCCCGGATAACCTACCCCACTTCTACCCCCAGCTCTGTGGGGCTCTGTTGATTGTTCAGCTGTGGGTGTATGAATACTTCCCTCGTCTCGCTCCTTCTCAAATTACTTCACGTTCCGACGGAGATGGGCACCTCAGAACTTACACCCACCGGGTTAATATCGTGTTGTCAGCCACAGTGGAATCGGCCGTTGACTACCTTTTGAACATTCCGGAGGATCGACCAGCCAGCCGGTCCTTCATGCCATTCATCTACCCAGTGGCTCGAATACTCAGCCAAGGATGAGGAGTCTGTAAAAGCTTATAAAAGTTTTGTCTGCACCAGAGATCTCCCGTAGGGGGCTAGAGCCAAACGGGTGGAATTCTACTCGGGCCTTACTCGTCAACTCGGCCTTTACTTTACCGGGCTGTGCCACACCTCTATATGTACGAGAGCAGCAACCGGGCCCACATGATGGTCAGAAAGTGACTCGGTCTCTCGTCTACACGCCTTAGACGATGGGGCTCTGATTCAATCAACGGAGCAGCCTCCGAGCAAGCAGAGGTCAAAGTTCCAGAGACCTAATCGATCCTGGCTGACCGCTGACAGTAGTGAACTGTATCAGCTCGCGGGCTTGTTCTGGCCTATGTTTGCGTAGTTGTAGTGTAGGCAGGCGCTTGAAGAGTGTAGTTCCGGCTGAAGTCAGTGCTGGCCTTGCGCTGCCTACCTTTAGAATTAAGAAAGAAAGGGGCTTTGAAGCCTACGCTAGCTAGTTTCCTAAGAGCAGATATCATCCCCCTATTCCAGCTGCAGGACTTGAGTAAAGGGCAGCCGGAACACCAAGAAAAGATAGATGAAAGAAGCAAACAACGGATGCAGACTACAAGCCAGACTAAAAAAGCAATCCATCAGACTAGAGGGAAGACGAACTTCTTCCCATTAGTAGTGGATTTCATTAAAAGACCGTAGCGGGAATAAAGTCAAGAATGTAGCAGCTGCTCCACTCAAAAAATCTCATTCAACAATAAGGACGCTTTAAGTCGTAGTTAGAGTGTTAAACACTTTTTTAGGAGCTAAAGCAGGCAGTGATTGATGACCCCGTATTGCAGTTGCCAGATCACACTAAGCCATTTGAAGTAAACATGAATGCCTCATACTATGCCATCGGCGGTATGCTAGTATAAGAAGGTCACCCTATCGCATATGAGAGCCGAAAGCTCAATGAGACCGAGAGGCGCGGTCCAAGAGAAGGAGATTACAGCAAGAGTGCACAGCTAAGTAAGCAAAGAAGCAAGACCAGCCCTATTTATATCAGCCACCTTGAATCCTGCTGTGGAAGGGCGCGAAGAGAGAGTGAGATTGATTGTTAACAAATAGTGAACCTCTTATGTTTACGAAATTCCTGGAGAATCCATGGCGTTAGCAGCCAGAGAAGCAAGCCGTTAGCAACAGGAGCTTAAGCAGCTCTTACAGTTCCATTAAGAAATTGGTTTTCCTCTTTCAAGTGAGCAAGGGAGCGATCGCCCTGAATTAGATGTCCCTCTATCCAATCCCACGGAGAGAGGTATTGGCCCCGGCCTCCGCATATAGAACACTAACGAATCCTCCATTTTTTTAGGTGATAGGCGCCCGACGGTGATAAGATCGCCACGGGAAGCGCTTATGACCGCTCGCATAAACACCCCCGGCCAAGTAGATTGGGGGATTTCTTTTTGATCAAGTATCTGAACGTCTCTATCATCCTTTGACTTTTAGCATGAGGGTTCATCAAGTAAACCACGTTTCCTTCGGCTTTCGAAAGGATAGGCATTTTTTTCTATTTATATGGGGTGGATGGAGTCAAGTGGAAATGATTTACCATTTCGATCTTACTATCTCTTTGAATACAATTTCTCGCTCCCGCCTTTTGGCCGCCTGTGCTTGATTTGTCCATTTTGCAGCTGGTTTCCTCATTTCAGAACTTTTCTATTCTTGATGAGGCTTTATCATATTAAGTCGGAAGAGATTGGTCAGCAGAGGCTGGGGTACCGGCTTCTCTTTGGCGTAGCTTCAATGCAGAAGCATCACTTACCTACTAAGTAAGAAGAAAAGCCTAACTGAAGGAGATACCTTAGAGCCCTCTCTTCCCATATATCTGACTGACAAAGGAAAGAGAGCAACCATCTAATCCATTCCTTTCTTTCCTTGCTTAGCTTGAAGAGGTTATTGCCTGTACCATTAGCCTACGATTGTTGGCATATTATACTACAGGCTATAACTAGCTAGCTTAGCGGGACTAGCTTTCTCATGGATTGCCTGCCTTTCATAGCTTACTAATAGATACTAGATATAACGATTTATTCATCGAAGAAGGCGCCTGTGGAAGTATATAGTTGCGGTTTGGTCGGATAAGGGTTTGCCTAAGCCATTTCAGTTCATTTCGATGAAATCGACCCCGTCACATGTTTTTAGACGGAAGCATGGGAGTAGAAAAGCCCAAACCGGGTTTCCCCTCGTTCACCTGTAACAAGAGAAAGATCCCTGCGTATCACAGGGGTATCCGTATACTGTGACCCTACTTCCGAGTTAGAAGGCCTTCACCCCGCGGGACCAAAGGAGAAGCTGACAACTCCCCAATCATTGCGCCCCCTGACTGTTGAAAGCTAGAGGATTGAGGGGCATTGCCAACAGGATCCTCTAGACGAGAAGGAGGATCAGAAATCCTCTCAGGAGAGCAATTCCATGAATGTATCTGCGGACAGCAACACTAATATTCAACTCGATGGCTCTTGTGAAAAGAGAGGCAGATCGGAAACTCTGTTATCTATAACATCTTTCCCCCTTCTTCTGTACCTTAATCCAATCGCCCTCAGAGGTAGCCTTGCTACCACCCTCAGGTGGATTAGGGGTCACCTGCTTCTTAGACTTAGAACAGGCAGCCAAAAAGTGACCAAACACCTTACAGGCGCTACACATAGGAGGGAGCCAATCCTTCTGGATGTAGCACTGTTTTCCTATAACTTGCAAAGAAGTGAGGCGCTCTAGGGGTATTTGCATAGTTGGAGTACTTTTTGAAATGAAGGGGAGTTCCCGAACGAGAAGCATCATGGGAACGAGCTGTGGCAATTCGAAGATCAGACCCGGTGCTTCTTTTGCTCCTAATGGGGGACAGGATCATTCGGAGGCTCCTTTCCCTCGATGCGGAATAAAGGCTGGTGCTCTAAGGATTCAAATCCCGAGGAAAAGAAAGAATCAAATAGTGACGCATGATGAAGAAGGCAAGGCATGGCGAAGAACTGATTGACCTAAGGCGATTGTGAAGATTTAGAATGAAGTGTCAATCTCCCTGGAAAGGTTTATTTCACTCAGCAGGTTTCCTCTCCCTATCGGTATAGGTTGAGTGCGCCAAGCGTGTTCTCATCGTTGATGAGGCTGCTGCCACCGGTTTTTAAGCTTGAGAGTTCGGAACGGGCTTTGATGAGAGTTCGAAAGTGAAGGCCGGAGGGCCTCTGTTTAGAAAGTGGCAAAGCGCCTTGATTGAACAAAAATCCCTCACAGGCATACCAGGCATACACTACCTGAAGCTAACTACCTGACATGAACACCCCTTTGGTTAGTTCCAGTCCAAAAAGAGGTCATCGAGAGAATGAAAGCTAAGAAGGGCAATCGCAGTCCCGGTGCGAACGGGCAAGCGGGCGAATGACCCGTGAGGAAGTACTTCGTCAGCAGCTTTCGCGGCATGCGCCGAGCCGGCTAAAAGGGCGCGATCAAATCGTGATGACTGGGATGCAATGGCTACTTGAGAACGTGTACTAGAATCAATAGGCAATCGCACGGATTTCGCCCCGGCTCGTACACCGCCCTGCACTGTAGGAATAGGAAGAGAATCCCTCCCTCCAGGGAACAGCGTCCCTAGTCCGTAAGAGTGTCTAAAACCTGCCTCCCTCCAAACTAGTCCATTAGTGGGTCTAGCCTTCCCTCTCGCCAGTCTCGTCTCAGTCTAGAGTCTACAATCCCTGTCCCTTCGGTTAGCAGTGAACGGAACTATTGTTGCAGGTAGGTTAGGTCCCTATCTCGTGACTTGTTATATAGGCACGAAACCATTCCAGCCAGCAAAGGGCTTCGCCTCTGAGTTAACGGCCTTCATCTGGCTCGTGTCCCGCAAGGTTGAAAATCCAGCTTCTTGACCTTTTGTTCTGAAACAAAGTGATGAGTGGCGCCAGGCCACCGCATCCCAACCATTGATAGCTACCAGAACGAACGTACATTAGCCTCCAGGCTTCTCCTCGGCGGATTCCCCCCCTTTATAGCATGAAGGAGCAGCAAGGCCCCATCCTTTGACTTGTGATTGGCCTTTGACTTGCGATTGATTAGCTCTAGTATCCATCCCTCACTATGTGAGTCTCTCCTCGCCCTAACGTAGTTTCAAACAGTTCCCAGTCAATTCTTAATGGTACATTGGAACACACCACCTGAAGCCTGTTAGAGCTAAGGGCTGGGGAATAGTAATAGGAATTAAGACTCAATCCTTTTAGATTGCCCTTCCTTCTTGGAAGAAAGCCTTGGTTGAGCGGTGGATCAGGGAGTGACTCGACTGTGTTGGAGAGGTAAGCGATCAAACGGAAGAGAGCTACCCTCAAGCTAAAGACGGAACTACTCGCTCTTCTCATTCTGTTGCTTGGTCAGTTTCGGTGTGTTACACCGGCCTTCGGACGGACTATTCACAGGCACCGAGCCTGTTTTCTTTCCTTTCCGCGCTAGGGCCTAGGTCAGCCGACTCTCTTGCTATGGCCTACGATTGCTTGACTCCCCCTCTATCTTCTCTTCTTCTTCTGCCTCCTGAGCCTCCGTTTGCTCCTACTGTTGCGGGTATCTTTGCTGAAAGCCCTGCACATCCTTCAGCGGAAAAGCGACTTCCCCTATCAAAACCGGCGACAGACACAAATAAGAGTCTTCGGCTGACAATTATATAACAATGAAAGGGTTGCCTTTTGCAATCCATGATCGAAACCTAGCTACAAAAAGCGACTTACCACTAGAAAGAATATTAGCTGCATCAGGGAGACTACTTAACTTACGAAGCATTTCTTTCGCTACTCTCGATACCCTCAGATATATAGCTCGATATCCGGTCGGAGTGCGCACCACTCTTTGTTAATTAGTTCCACCCGCTCACGAGTCTACTCCCGTCTGGAATATCGGTCAGAGGATAGCGAGTCGGCTCATGCCGATGTTTCCAATCAAAGATCTCGGGTCAGGTCGAATGGCATATGCTCCTACTGCTTTACGTCTTTGCCTTATCAACCTTGGGAATCTTGATAGGAGGCTTCGTCAAAGCATGGTATTCCCGATTAGAGTAGGGGTCGCGAGCACTGATTCAAAGAACTTTTTCATAACCTCCTCCTTTCCCGACCGATGCCTTCGAGTTGGGGGCGATGAGGTTTCAACTTCTATGGTGTTTACCGCTTCCTCTTTTGACGTCGATGCGTGATCTTTAAGGGGGGGATTTTTATAGAATTCCCATGTTTGCGTTGGTTCCTTGATAAGTCTGAAGATTCTCAATGGCTGGAAAATGGATCTCGTCTGAGTCGATGAGTCGTTGAATAGCTGCTCGAAGGGTGAAGCGGGTATCAGTGGTGTGACCATGCTGCTTGTGAAAGTAACATTTATTAATATTCTTTCACCTGGGTTTATTGCATGAAAAAAAGAGGACACTTTTCTTGAGGAAATATGACGCTTGATTTGAGGCAGAAGTTCGCTCATAGATATTGGCAAAGGGGGGGTAGAAAAGCCTCTGATTGAAGCCAGGATTCCTCCGTTGTTGCCATAATCATATTGAACACGAGCGTTCTGGTTACTCTGCTTTCGTTGATCCTCCTGCGATTGTTTTAGGGTTTGGGAGAGACTACGATCGCAGGTTCGCCAGAGGAGAGGGTGTTGCCCGCATAATTGCAAAGCCCTCCTGCCCGCTGACTTACTGGCCACGTTACTGCTAACCTAGGAACGAGCAAAGAAGAAGCCCCAACGACAAACGAACCTACGGGCGGGGCATTTTAGGGGAGTAGCCCGCTTCTTGTTTTGCCAATGATGGATTTCTAGCCACGGAATGGATCGAGGAACTAGGGACGTTTCCAATACCGACAGCCGCTCCCGCGGACTTCCCTTATCCTTTTCCTCTAGCAGGACACATGCAGTTCACTCGGCCTATTGGAATAGAAGGATTCTTTATGCTAGAACTTCCTGCTCTGCTCTCACGTTCATATACCATAACCATGGGGAAGAGGACCGAACGGAACCTTAGTGGCTGGGAAACAGAGATCCCGCGGAAAATCAAAATGGGATTAGATTCAGATTCAGAAAAAGATCAAATTGGGGCAAAGTAAACCAACCGAACCGCTTACCTTTTCGTAAGCCGCGCACTTCAGGCCAGGCCTTACTATAACCAACCTCACAGATCCCACTCAATCTTTTACACCGATGTATCTCTCTCGACCAGGTCATCATAAGAAAAGACTTCAAAATCTTTCCGAAGTGAGAGAAGGAGGGAAGGCGCGCTAGCGCGCTACAACTAACATAACAGCCAGCGTAGAAAACGGAAGTGCGCCCCTAACAGTAAGGGGGCCTGACGGAAGGAACTACATGAAACTTCCGTTCTCCACTACTTAAATTAAACGGAGCCCCAGATTCATTAGTGAATTAGTTGCTAACGCCGCAACTCGCAATTGAATAGTGCCGGAATTGCTCTGGTTTCTTCGGCCCCCGGTTGAGTCTCATGTAGTGTAGTCACTTGACTAAGCCCCGTTTGCTGGCTAGCGCGGCTCGCTTCTTCAAGCTCCGCTCGCGTTAAGCTTAGCTTTATGGTTCCGTTCCAGCAAGAGTATGCGCGTTAGCCCTTGACTAACGAATTGGGGCTTGAGCGCCTCAACTAATGAATCTAAACAAGCAAGGGATGAGCGCGCTAGCGCGAAGTTGTGCGTTAGCCTTTATATAGGGCGTTTTCTTGCTGGTTGAAGCTAACGAATTGCCGCGAATCCCGCTTGCTGCTCGCTTTTTCTCAGTTATTACTTATGTAGTGGTCGGCATTCCTACGTGCTCCTCCTTGCCCCCCTACTTAAGTTAAGAAAAAAAAGGTTTTGGATTATGTCGTGATGCTTTGGTTACGAAGGTTACCGGGGTCTAGGTTTATGGATGGATTCAGTAAGCTAAACTCCATCAAACTCAATCAATATCAACAACATGTCGTTACCGGTTAGGCTTGGTTGACTTTGTCAGAAAAGAAAGTTTCGGGGGTTCATTGATTAGTAAACCTCAGGTGCTGGTAAGGTCGGGACCGTGGTCGTCCGTCTCCGGTTTGCCGGCCGATAA